TTTACATCTTCTATGTGAAAATGCTCTATTTTCATAAGATCTTCTTGACTTTTATTCAAAAGGTCCAATAATGTAGAGATATTGGACTTTTTCAGGCAATTATAGATCTTGGGAGGGAATTCTAATTGGTCAATAAAAATTGATTTCAATGCTAGTTTTTTTTTGTTTTTTCTGAGTTTAGCCACTTTATCATGAAAGGTAAAGGGGGATAAAGGAATCGTGTGTTCACCATCCTCTAAATGTAAGTTTTCTTCCTCCATATGTAAAAAGGGAATAAATAAATCAATCAAATTGCGGGAGGCTTCATGAAGTGCTTCTTTCGGGGTTAAACTTCCGTTTGTCCATATTTCTAGAAAAAGTATCTCTTGTTTTTCATTCCCATTCCCATAAGAATGAATACTATGATTCGCATTTCGAACCGGCATGAATACAGCATCTATAGGATAACTTCCATCTTCAAAGTTATGGTGCGTTTTTAGAATATATCCGCGATTTCTCTCGATTTGTAATCCAATACAAAAATCAATTGGTTCCGTCAACCAAGCTATATGTTGTGTGTTATCAACGATTTGCACAGAAGGGGGTAAGATGATATCTTCAGCAGTTACACATCCAGGACCCTTGACACAAATAGACGCGTCACAAGTTCCATATAGATTACTTCTCAATACAATTTCTTTCAAATTCATTAAAATCTCATGTACCGATTCTTGAATACCCGCTATGGTAGAATATTCATGCGGGGCTTTCTCCGATTTTACACGTGTGATACATGTTCCTTCTATTTCCCCAAGCAAAGCTCTTCGCATCGCAATGCCTATTGTGTCGGCTTGACCTTTCATAAGTGGAGACAGAATAAAGCGGCCATAATAAAGGCGTTTACTGTCTGTTCTTGATTCAACACATTTCCACTGTAGTGTCCGAGTAGATACTGTGACTTTCTCTCGAATCATAGCAATATTATTTGATTAAATTAGCGAATTCTTGATTTTATTTCTCTTTCTCTTGAGATTTTTTCAATGTTCATTTCTACACACGTCTTTTTTTCGGAGGTCTACAGCCATTGTGTGGCATAGGGGTTACATCCCGTACGAAAGTTAATAGTATACCACTTTGAAGAATAGCTCGTAATGCTGCGTCTCTTCCGAGACCGGGACCCTTTATCATGACTTCTGCTCGTAGCATACCCCGATCAACTACTGTACGGATAGCATTTGATGCCGCGGTTTCAGCAGCAAAAGGTGTCCCTCTTCTCGTTCCCTTGAATCCAGAAGTCCCGGCGGAGGACCAAGAAACTACCCGACCCCGTACATCTGTAACAGTGACAATGGTATTATTGAAACTAGCTTGAACATGAATAACTCCCTTTGGTATTCTACGTGCACTCTTACGTGAACCAATACGTCCATTCCTACGCGAACTTCTTCTCGGTATAGCTTTTGCCATATTTTACATTTCGTAAATCTGAGTTAGCGATATATGGATATATCCATTTCACGATTCTTTATTTTTACATTGGTTCAGTTGGTAAGTCTGATTATCCTTGTCGTTGTTTATGTCTCGGGTTGGAACAAATTACTATAATTCGTCCTCTTCTACGGATTAGTCGACATTTTTCACAAATTTTACGAACAGAAGCTCTTATTTTCATATTTCCCATTCCTTACCTTCATTTGAAATCTACTTTTTTCAAAAAAGTTTCTTGATATTTTGCATCTCGAATTGTATTTCCGTGAAAGACATGTTTGTTAAAGTTGAAAAACGAATCCTTCGAATCTTTGTTGCGTTGCGAAGTTGATAAATTATACGCCCTCTGGTTGAATCATAAGGACTTACTTCAAATTTGACTTTTTGGCGGTATCCATATAAACCTACGTCGGATCTTTTCCGAAACAGAACTTAGAATCAGATCTTCATTCTATAAATAAGCCCGGAACATACTATTCGGAAGCGATTCATTAATGAAACCCTTAGGAATTCATTTTTGTTCTTTCATCCCAGGTACTGTAAGTGATCTTGAAGTATCAACTAATGCAGGTAGAACGATATTCAATAACTCCCCCATTTTTTCCTTTCCCAAATTTTACAAACAAATAAGAAGTTTTGGATCCAATTTTTATATTCTATTCAAAATATTACCATATATAACACAAAATTTCTCCCCCGATTCCTTCTAGTCGAGCCTCTCGGTCTGTCATTATACCTCGCGAAGTAGAAAGAATTACAACTCCCATCCCACCTAAAATTTTAGGGATTCGTTGATAGTTAGAATAGATTCGTAAACCGGGTCGACTGATCCGTTTTAAATTGAAAATATTTCTATAGGGTCTTTTCCTATTCCTTCTATGTCGCAGGGTTAAAACAAAAAAATTTTTGTTTTTTTCTCGATGCTTTCTCACGTTTTCAATAAAACCTTCTCGTAAAAGTATTCTTACAATATTTTCGGTAATATTGGTGGATGCTATTCGAACCACTCTTTTTCGATCCATATCAGCATTTCGTATAGAAGTGATTATCTCAGCAATAGTGTCCCTACCCATGATGAACTATAATTATTGCGGCAAAAAAATTGGATACTATCAACGTGTTTTTTTACTTATTTGTCTATGAATTCTATTTTTCAAGAAAGATATATGCGTGAGACACATTCTACTCAATTTTGAATCTATTTCTTTCAAATACTCCACTAGAAACATATCACGATTTACTTTTCTAATACCTTTCTTTCAAATACTCCACTAGAAACATATCACGATTTCCTTTTATAATACTTCGGGAGCTAATGAAACTATTTTAGTAAAATTGAATTGTCTCAACTCTCGGGCGATTGCACCAAAAATTCTAGTTCCTTTTGGATTTCCTTCTTTATCAATAACAACTGCGGCATTGTCATCATATCGTATTATCATTCCGTTGTCACGTTTGAGTTCTTTACAGGTACGCACAATTACCGCTCTGACTACTTCGGATCTTTCTAGAGGCATATTAGGTACTGCTTCTTTGATAACAGCAACAATAATGTCACCAATATGAGCATATCGACGATTGCTAGCTCCTATGATTCGAATACACATCAATTCTCGAGCCCCGCTGTTATCCGCTACATTTAAATGGGTCTGAGGTTGAATCATATCATTTTTTTTTACTCTGTTTTTTACAATGCAAAGGGCGAAGAAAAAAAGAAATATTTTTTGTCCACAAACACAAAAAGAAACCTGTGTTTTTGTTTCATTCCTAAGATTCCTTTCGGGTGGTTTTAGATTTTTCTTCTATCTCCGAACTAATGAATTGAGTTCGTATAGGCATTTTGGATGCTGCTATTGAAATAGCTCTTCTGGCAATCTTTTTTGTTACTCCACCCATTTCATAAAGTATTCGACCGGGTTTCACAACAGCTACCCAATATTCAGGGGATCCTTTTCCCGAACCCATACGTGTTTCCGCGGGTCGTACAGTAACTGGTTTATCTGGAAATATGCGTACCCATATCTTTCCCCCACGACGTGCATTTCGTGTCATTGCTCGTCGACCTGCTTCTATTTGTCTAGATGTGATCCAAGCAGGTTCAAGTGCTTGAAGAGCATATTTACCGAAACAAATATGATTACCTCCAGAAGATATCCCCTTCATTCTTCCTCTATGTTGTTTACGGAATCTGGTTCTTTTGGGGTTATAGTTGATGGTTGTTTCTCAATTCCATCTCTACTACAGAACTGGACGTGAGAGTTTCTTCTCATCCAGCTCCTCGCGAATCACGAATAAAGGATTTCAAAATTTGGATTTTTAATAATGAAGTTCATTTCAATTAATTAAGATATAATATTCAAAAAATGAAGTTAAGATATATATGTATTTTTTGAGGAATACGAAGAATCGTTAGTCATTTATATATCTTGTTTGAATAGATAATTCAACATTTTCATATTAGTTTTACTAATATTGTATTATTATTGTAACTAATCCTTATTCTGTCTTTTATCCTATTGCTTTTGCAATAAAAAAAGAAAGTTTTCGCGGGCGAATATTTACTCTTTCAATTTCTATTTCAGTTGTAGGGCTAGCTCGTGACGTCTCAGATCTCAGAATAGATGAATAGATCTCCGGCTCATTCCGCCATCCCGACCAGTGAATCTTTAATATTTTTTTTTTCAATGGAATCTTTGTCATTCACAGGTTCCGTCGTTCCCATCGCTTCTTACTTAATGGTTAGGTCCGAATTTGACAATGGAGCTCGTAAGAATAATCAAATAAAGTCTTGAGCCATTCTTCTCAGTCTTTTTTGGCTCGAAGCTCTTGATTTTTTCTTGTATTATTCTATTAATTGATTAATTTCATTAATTAGGGTATGGATAAATCAGTATTCATGCTTTATTACACTGCCTTTTATGATAGACCTTACATATTGGAATTTTAAATCATTGAGATTCTTTTTCTCTCTTTCTCTCCTCCTTCCATTTATCCACATCTTTTTTCTCTTCTATTTTGCTTTGCAACTTAGAATCTTTTTTGTTTATGAAAAAAAAATGGCAGTTGCTACAAAGATATGACCTATACTATATATCATATCGTGACTGGTTCTTTAGATCCAGATAATGCGAAGTTGATGAGTTGGTTATTAGTTCTTCTCTAGTTATTAGTTCATACTATGGGTCTGGTTTAATCCTAACCCTAAAAAATCAACGAGTCACACACTAAGCATAGCAATGATATCAAATGGTCAATCGAATTTTTATTCAACCCTATAGAATTCAGTATTAGAAATTAGAATTGCTCCCTTTGATTGACCAGAAAAAGAATGACCGAGGTTCTCTGCTTTTGTTCAATTACTGGTATCGAAGGGAAAGATAAGTAATAAAGGTTTATTAGGCCTCGTCCAGAAATATCCAAATTTTTATGCCTAATACCCCATAGATAGTTCGAACTGGATAAGAACAATAATCAATTTTAGCTCGAATAGTTTGTCGGGGAACCCTCCCTTCTCTGATCCATTCCACACGTGC